AAAATACATTAATTGCCGTCTCGTAGGACTTTTCGATCAATTTGTTGACTAAAATCACTTTTGCTACGGGTTTCCTGTTAGTGGCAGAAAAAAGTTAATTTTTATCATTATATATACACACACAACACAACTTGTCTGTAGTAACGCACGCCGAGTCCCCTCATGGTTTTTGGGGTTTGACATGAATACCGGGCTTTGCAGAGCGTAGGGGGGTAGGGGGGTTTGCCGCGCGAAAAACGTGAACATTCTTATGAAGAAGGGGGCAGAATCATATAGTAGTGAATAAAGAGATTGTTTGTATGCACCTGATAACAGTTATGCAATTCTTCAGGATATGTCATTAGATCATTGGACTATTAGGACCCGCACGCAGGGAATTGCTCTACCTTGGACGTTAACATTAGGAAGGAGTCGCCAGATGCAAAGTGAAAGTTAAAGAGAAAAAAGGAACCAGATGCACTTTGAATGAATGCCCGGCATGGTGGGTAAAGGACCACTTAGCACTCCACCATTAACTTATGCCTGGAAAGTTAATAGGATGGGTACTCTAAATGTTATGGCCCTGAAATAGGAACCAGATGCCAGGAATAGTTCACTGTGTGAGACCCCCACAATTATTGTCCCTGATCTTATCATTCATGATATGCACTCTTCCACCCGGTTGGTCGGTTCTTACTACATTAAGTAATTTGGTGCCTATTTTTGTTGGTCAGAGCAAGGAAACTGTTTGAGTGATGTAATGGGGTTTAATCGATTTACCGGGTGCCCTTCATTAATATTCTGATTCTTATATGTATGCTTTATGTATACCGTCGGCATTATCTTACTTGCTTTGTTTAATCGCATATTATCTGTTACACCACTTTTGTTCCCAGTTTCATTAATGTCTAATTATTATTGATATGGATCGAGATAATATGAATGGTGATTATACATATAATGTATTAGTACCATGATATATGTACTATAATGCAGTATATGTACCCATACCACATGCAAGCATGCACCCACATGCTGCCATGCACTCCAGTGCATAACATGTGTTACCCCAAACCTGGGTATAGTACCCAGGGCCGCGCGACGCGCGGTGTAGTATAACGATAAAATCTAATATACTTAAGTGACAGAAGGCGGGCGGGGCGGCCCGCGGTGCCTGTTGCTTAGAGCCGGCTCTACAGCGCCTGTTCAAATGCTGTGTGGCAGAGAATAGTTCAACTTAGAATACTAGCTTTGGGAGTTAGAGGTGGAAGTTAAAATCTTTCTTCTTTGGGCTCCAGGGAGGTTTTACGCTCCGGTCTTCGGATTACAAAACCGATGCTTTGAACTAAGCTACTGGGGCATTTTCATTCAAGGACTTTGTTCTCTGCCCATCCTGCTAATGGTGCGAGAACCAGGAATACGGAGAAGTAAAGGACCGAGGCCACTTGCCCGATAATGACATAGGGGTGTTCTACTGGTATTCCTCCGATCCATGTTAGGATAACAACGTCAGCGACCAGGGTTCAGAACAAGAACTGTGTGATAGGTCGGAACGTTAGTCCTCGTTGCTTCGAGGTGTGGAGGATGGGAACCACCATGAGTACTAAGATAGAGAATAGAAGGGCTAAGACCCCGCCGAGCTTGTTAGGGATTGAACGCAGGATGGCGTAGGCAAACAGGAAATATCACTCGGGCTTAATATGCGGAGGGGTAACCATGGGGTTAGCAGGGACGAAATTGTCCGGATCACCCAGGAGGTTAGGTGAGAAAAGAGCTAGGGAGGTGAGGACCAGAAGCATCACAGCGAAACCGAGGAGATCTTTGTACGAGAAGTAGGGGTGGAAGGAGATTTTATCGGCATCTGAGTTCAGCCCCGCTGGGTTGTTTGACCCTGTTTCGTGAAGAAACAGCAGGTGGAGAACAGTAGCGCCGGCAATTACGAAGGGAAATAGAAAGTGGAATGCAAAGAACCGGGTCAGAGTAGCGTTATCTACGGAGAAGCCCCCTCAGATCCACTCTACTAGCGCACCGCCCACGTAAGGGACGGCAGATAGGAGGTTAGTAATGACAGTGGCCCCTCAGAAAGACATTTGGCCTCAAGGCAGAACATAGCCCACGAAGGCAGTCATCATAACGAGAAGCAGGAGGACTACCCCGATGTTTCAGGTCTCCTTGTAGAGATATGAACCATAGTAGAGTCCCCGACCAATGTGAGCATAAATGCAGATAAAGAAGAATGATGCTCCGTTCGCGTGCATGCTCCGGATTAGTCAGCCATAATTAACATCACGGCAAATATGGGCGACCGAAGAGAACGCAGTTGCGATATCAGAGGTGTAATGTATGGCCAGGAATAGTCCTGTCAAAATCTGTGCTGCTAAACATAGGCCCAGGAGTGAGCCAAAGTTTCATCAGACTGAAATGTTAGAGGGGGCTGGTAGGTCGACTAATGCGTCGTTAGCAATTTTTATAAGTGGGTGGGTTTTCCGTAGGCTTGCCATTAGGGTTTCTATAGTTGAATAACAACGGTGGCTTTTCGAGTCATTAGTCTCGGTTAGATTCCGGGTAGAAATTATGATAGAAGGACTTCTTATGAGTTTTCAATACATTTGACTAGCTGGTTTTGTCATTGGGGTAATTGGTATCATGACAAACCCGTCACCTTATTTCGCGGCTCTGGGCCTGGTGATGTGTTCTGCGGCGACTTGCTGTATCTTAGTGTTCGGCGGGTCCACGTTCTTGGCTGTCGTTCTTTTCTTAATCTATTTGGGTGGGATGCTAGTAGTCTTTGCGTTCACTGCCGCCCTGGCGGCCGATCCCTTCCCGGAGGGGACACTAGAGGCAGCCCCATATGAATTCCTGATTCTAGTCGTGCTAGGGATCTCTCTCTTGGTAGCGCAGTCTTGACGAACTTGTTATAATTTCGCCGTGGGGGGCTTCAACAATCTCAAGGAGTTCTTGATAGCCCCGACTGATACTTCTGGGGTGTCTATGCTTTATTCTTTTGGGGGCGTAATGGTGGTGGTGTGCGCTCTTGCCTTGCTGGTAACTCTTTTCGTAGTACTGGAGTTAACGCGAGGGTCAGCTCGGGGGGCCCTTCGGGCTCCTTAGGCAGAGGCCAGGAGGGTGGCCAGCCCTGTAGTGATCAGGAAGATTACCAGATATGTCTTAATGATGCCCCGTTGGGCGTCACTGATTAGAGTTGATATCTTTGTTTGGGTGGAGGCTAGCCCTTTCGGCCCGGCGGCTTCAAACCAGGACTGGTCGACCAGTTGATTGGCCATTGTTTGGCCCAGGACCAGGTTAAGTTTAGGGGCCAGACGGTGGACCGTTGCAGGAAAGTAGCCAAGTATATTTGAGAAGTTGTGCAGTTTAATCATGGGTGTCGGCTTAAATTGCTTAGAGGTAAGGGTGGCTAGTTCCATGGCTGTTAAAAGTCCGATGATTGTTACAATGAGGGCGGCTAGTTTCAATATAGGGGGCATCGTCATGACGGGGGTCTTCGTGGGGAGGGTGTTTGAGATGAGGATCAGTCCTGCCACAATGCTGCCTCAGGCCAAGCGTTTGATGGGGTTAATAACTGCGGGGTCGTTTTCATTAATGGGGGAGAGTGGCAGAAATCGGGGAGTGCCCATAGTGACGAAGAAGACAACCCGGAAACTATAGACGGCGGTGAATGAGGTTGCGATAAGAGTAAGGACAAGGGCTCAGGCGTTTAAATAGGAGGTGTTTAAGGCCTCAATGATGGCATCTTTTGAGAAGAAGCCTGCTAGGAACGGGGTGCCCGTTAAAGCGAGGCTGCCGATTGTGAGACAGGTAGAGGTAAAGGGCGCCAGATTATGTAGGCCCCCCATTTTCCGGATGTCCTGCTCATCATTGAGGCTGTGGATAACAGATCCGGAGCAAAGGAATAGCATCGCTTTGAAGAAAGCGTGGGTGCAGATATGGAAGAACGCTAGCTGGGGTTGGTTTAGCCCAATCGTTACCATCATAAGCCCCAGCTGGCTCGAAGTGGAAAAAGCTACGATCTTCTTAATATCATTCTGGGTGAGGGCGCACGTAGCGGTGAATAGTGTGGTGAGGGCACCTAAACATAAACAAATAGTTAAGGCTGTGGGGTTGGACTGAGTAAGTGGGTGAAGTCGGATAAGAAGAAAAATGCCCGCCACGACCATTGTGCTCGAGTGCAGAAGGGCAGAAACTGGTGTGGGGCCCTCCATGGCGGAAGGTAGCCAAGGATGAAGTCCAAACTGCGCTGACTTACCTGTAGCGGCAATGATTAGCCCTAGGAGTGGCAGGGTCATGTCCATGTTGTGAGAGAGTGCAAAAATTTGCTGTATTTCTCAGGAGTTGAGATTTATAGCGAACCAGGCCATGGTCATGATTAGGCCAATATCCCCAACCCGGTTGTAGATTACAGCCTGTAGGGCCGCAGTGTTGGCATCAGCTCGACCATACCATCACCCGATTAAAAGGAATGATATGATTCCCACCCCCTCTCATCCAATAAATAGCTGGAACATGTTGTTAGCTGTAACTAGAATAATCATGGCGATTAAAAACATGAGGAGATATTTAAAAAACCGGTTCATGAATGGGTCGGCATGCATATATCATGAGGCGAATTCAAGAATCGACCAGGTCACGTAGAGGGCGATGGGTGTGAAGATAATAGAGTAGGCATCAAATTTTAGGCTGACGCTAATATTAAAGGTAGACGTGTTTATCCAGTGTCACGTGGTGACAATGGTCTCCACTCCCTGGTCCAGGAAAATGAACAATGGCAGAAGGCTAACCACAAACGCGGCACTGACCGCAGTCTTCACGTGGGATACAGCTCATCCGTCGGGTTTAGGTGTGGGACTAATGGTTGTAAGAATGGGATAGGCTAGGAGGGCAAAGATAAGTGTAAGTGATGATGATAAAATCAGTGTAGTTTGCATAGCCTCTGCTTGGATTTGCACCAAGAGTTTTTGGTTCCTAAGACCAACGGATGACTGTTATCCTTCAAAGGCCGAGTGAGCCGCAGACTTTAACTGCGGGGGTAGAGATTAGCAGTCTCTATTGCTACAGGCCTCTCTCGGCGGGTAAGGGGGCTTGAACCCCTATCTTTGGAATCACAATCCAACATTTTCGTTAAAACTATACCTGCAATAAAACCACCCCCACATGAATTCCGGCTTTAAGATAAGCAGAATAACGGGGATTAGGTGGAGGGCAATTAAAAGATGTTCTCGCGTGTGGTAGGGGGTGAGTCCGGTAATATGCGCTGGTACTGGGCCCCGCTGAGTTATCAGGAATATGTAGAGGGAATAGCCCGCTGTAATCAGGGTGCCAAGTCCTGTAAGGACTAGTGTTCAGGGTGACCAGTTGAACATGGTGGTAATGATCATAATCTCCCCCATTAAGTTGGGCAGCGGGGGGAGTGCAAGATTGGCTAAGTTGGCAATGAATCACCATGTGGCTGTGAGAGGGAACAGTATTTGTAAGCCCCGCGCTAACACCATGGTCCGGCTGTGGGTTCGTTCATAGCTTGTGTTTGCCAAGCAAAACAGTGCTGATGAGACCAGCCCGTGGGCAATCATTAGAATGATGGCCCCAGTTAAGCCCCAGGGGGTTTGGATAAGAATACCCCCTGCTACCAAGCCCATGTGGCTCACCGAGGAGTAAGCGATCAGCGATTTCAGATCTGTCTGACGCAAACAGATTGATCCGGTCATAATAATGCCTCATAGAGCAAGTACGATAAAAGGGTAAGCCATTTCTTTAGTAAGAGGATCTAGGACTGTGGTCATTCGAATCATGCCGTATCCACCAAGCTTCAGAAGGACTGCAGCCAGAACCATCGACCCGGCAATGGGGGCCTCTACATGGGCCTTGGGGAGTCAAAGGTGAACGCCATAGAGAGGTATCTTAACTAGAAACGCCACCAAGCAGCCCGCCCATCAAATCTTATCTCCTCATGACATAAGGGTTAGAGGCTGGCAGAAGTTCAGGGTAACCATTGAAAGGCTTCCCGTTGAAGATTGGAGGGACAGTAGGGCAACTAGCAGCGGCAGTGATCCTGCCAGGGTATAAAACAAGAAGTAGGTGCCTGCATTCAAACGCTCTGCCTGGTTACCCCATCGGGTGATAATAATAAGTGTGGGGACCAGGGTTGCCTCAAACATAATGTAGAACATAATAATTTCTGTGGCCCCGAATGCCATAATAAGGAAGACCTGAAGGGAGGCTAATAGGCTGAGATATATTCGTTGGCGGGCAGCGGGTTCGGGTTGTGTGTGGTTTTGACTGGCGAGAATCATTAGCGGTAAGAGCCAGCAGGTAAGAACCAGGAGGGGGGCAGAGAGCGGGTCAATCGCCATATAGTTACTCGGGAGGGTTCATCCCGTCTCTGCGGTTCAGTTAAGCCAAGTGAGACTTAAAAGAGCAATGACCAAGCTGTGAGACACAGTTGATGTCCAGAGTCATTTCTTAGGCGTTAACCAAATTGTTGGGAAAAGCATTAGGGTGGGAATCAGTACTTTTAACATTGGAGAAGGTTAAGGCTTTGCATCCGATCTGAGCCATGGGTTCGGGCTGTCGCTACAAGTAAAGCAAGGCCTGTGCTGGCCTCACAAGCAGAGAAAGCAAGGAGCATTATAGGTGCCGCGGAGAAGCTAGCTACCTCGGTCTGTAAAACTCATAGCGATAGGGCGAGGAAAAGCGACAGTATCATGCCTTCCAGACAAAGAAGGGCAGAGAGAAGGTGGGTTCGGTGAAATGCCAGGCCTGTCAGGCCTAGAACAAATCCTAGGCTAAAGGTTAAGTGTACCGGGGTCATAAGGGAGTTATGGATTTTAACCATAATTGTCTGAGCCGAAATCAGAAGTCTTTAGTTGGACTAATTCCCTATTCGGCTCACTCGAGACCTCCTTGGATTCATTCATAAACCAAGCCTAATGTAAGAATCACGAGGATGGCGGTAGCTCAGAGGACGGTTGTTAGGGGCTCGAGCAGTTGAGTTCCCCAGGGCAGGGGGAGAAGAAGCGCAATTTCTAGATCAAATAGTAAGAACAGAATTGCCACTAGAAAAAACCGCATGGAAAAAGGAAGTCGGGCCGATCCGAGCGGGTCGAACCCGCATTCGTATGGTGAGAGCTTTTCTGCGTCGGGGTTCATCTGTGGGAGCCAGAACGAGACGATGATTAAAATGATCGATAACGCCGATGAAATTGCTATAATAGTTATAATTAGACTCATTATCTTTCCTTGGACTTTAACCAAGATTAGATGGTTGGAAGCCACCTGTACTGTCTTTTGTACTAGAAAGATTATGATCCTCATCAGTAGATAGAGACGTATAGGAATAGTCAGACTACGTCAACAAAGTGTCAATATCAGGCAGCAGCCTCGAACCCAAAGTGGTGGTTTGAAGTAAAGTGGTAGAGCACTTGACGTAGAAGGCAGATAGCAAGGAATGTTGAGCCAATGATTACGTGTAGGCCATGGAATCCCGTGGCAACAAAGAATGTTGACCCGTACACTCCGTCTGCGATTGTAAAGGGGGCCTCGTAGTACTCCAGGCCTTGTAGGAATGTGAAATAGAAGCCTAAAAGAATTGTAAGAGTAAGGGACTGGATGGCTTGCTTCCGTTCCCCTTCCATTAAGCTGTGGTGAGCCCATGTAACGGTTACACCGGAGGCCAGCAGAACGGCTGTGTTTAGTAGTGGCACTTCGAATGGGTCGAGGGGGGTAATTCCTGCGGGGGGCCAGCAGCCCCCAAGTTCAGGAGTAGGTGCCAGGCTTGAGTGATAGAAGGCCCAGAAAAATCCCGCAAAGAAGAATACCTCTGAGGTAATGAAAAGGATTATTCCATAACGTAGGCCCTTCTGGACCGGAGGTGTGTGGTGGCCTTGGAAGGTCCCCTCTCGGACGATGTCTCGCCATCACTGGTACATGGTTAAAAGCGTCAGAATTAACCCTAGAGTTATTAGGATAGTTGAATGGAAGTGGAATCAAATTGCAGTGCCGGATGTCAGCAGGAGGGCGCCGACTGCTCCGGTGAGCGGTCAGGGGCTTGGGTCTACCATGTGGAATGCGTGTGCTTGGTGGGCCATTAGACGTTCTCTTGTAGATAAAGGCTCAGGAGTAGTACGAAGACATAGGCTTGGATTATTGCTACGGCAACCTCTAGAAGAGTAAGTAAGAAGAGAACTGTGGCCGTTAAAATAGCTACAGTCGGTATAAGGGGAAGGAGGACGAACACTGCTGTAGCAATTAGTTGAATGAGCAAATGTCCAGCCGTGAGATTGGCGGTTAACCGAACCCCTAGGGCTAAGGGTCGGATAAAAAGGCTAATCGTCTCGATAATAATTAATACCGGGATAAGAGGCACTGGAGTACCTTCGGGAAGGAGATGTCCTAGGGCAGCTGTGGGCTGATTTCGCATACCAATAATTACTGTGGCGAGTCACAGTGGGACGGCAAGGCCCATATTAAGGGAGAGCTGGGTGGTGGGTGTAAATGTATACGGCAGAAGGCCTAACATGTTGATAGTGATTAGGAAGAGTATGAGAGATGTTAGTAGGACGGCCCACTTGTGCCCCCCTGGGTTAATAGGGAGAAGGAGCTGCTGTGTAAAACGGTTGATAAATCAACCCTGGAGGGTTAAAACCCGGTTGTTTAACCACCGAGAAGTGGGAGTGGGGTATAGGGCTCATGGGAGCGCGATTGCCACTGCAATCAGTGGGATTCCTAGGTATGAGGGGCTTATAAACTGGTCAAAGAAGCTTAGTATCATGGTCAGGTTCAGGGCTCGGGCTTAGCTTTCTCAGCTCCAATGGTAGATGGTTCGTTGTTGAAGTTGTGGGCTAGAACTTTTGGGGGGATTACTGTTAGAAAAATCAGTCAAGAGAAGACAAGAATTGCAAACCAGGGGGCGGGGTTTAATTGAGGCATGTCACTAGAGGTGGTTGGGGGTCACCAATCTTCAGCTTAAAAGGCTGACGCTAGGCCCAGTTTAGCTTCCTAGTGAAGCGTCTTCAAGTATGAGTGAGGATCAGTTCTCAAAGTGTTCCAGAGGGACGGATTCTACTACGATTGGCATAAAGCTGTGGTTTGCACCGCAAATCTCAGAGCATTGCCCATAGAAAACACCAGGGCGGGAGGCGATGAAGGCAGTTTGGTTGAGACGTCCTGGTACTGCGTCCATTTTTACCCCCAGCGCTGGGACAGCCCAAGAGTGGAGAACGTCTTCCGCTGAGACGAGGACTCGGATTGGAGATTCTATTGGGACAACCATTCGGTGGTCTGTTTCCAGGAGTCGGAACTGCCCTGGTACTAAGTCTTGTGTTGGGACTATGTATGAGTCGAAGCCAAGGTCCTCATAATCTGTGTATTCATAACTTCAATATCATTGGTGGCCCATAGCTTTAATAGTAAGGTGCGGGTCGTTGATCTCGTCCATAAGGTAAAGAATTCGTAGGGAGGGTAGTGCAATCAGGATGAGGATAACTGCAGGTAAAACAGTTCATACAATCTCAATTTCTTGGGAGTCTAAGATGTATTTGTCAGTAAGCTTGGTAGAAACCATTGAGACAATAATATAAAGGACTAGCGTGCTGATTAAAAGTACGATCATTAGGGCGTGGTCGTGAAAATGTAGGAGTTCTTCTATTACAGGGGAGGCCGCGTCTTGCAATCCTAGTTGTGAGGGATGTGCCATTTAAGCTTTGAGCTAAGACACGCGGGGGTTTAACCCACAATTTTGCCTCGACAAGGCAAGGTAATCATTTTACTAGTGTCTTATTAAAGAAAGTGGCAGAGTGGCTTTGCAGTTGGCTTGAAACCATCTTACGGGGGTTCGATTCCTCCCTTTCTCGTTATTTCGCTTGTACTTGTACGAAGGCTGGCTCCTCAAACGTGTGGTAGGGAGGAGGGCATCCGTGCAGTCATTCTACGTTCGTCATGGTTAGTTCCACTGATGAAACTTCTCGTTTGGCAGCAAATGCTTCCCAAAGAATAAATAGGAACATAATTACTGCTACTAAAGAGATTAGTGACCCGATTGAGGACACCGTGTTTCAAAGGGTGTAGGCATCCGGGTAATCCGAGTACCGTCGTGGCATTCCGGCTAACCCTAGGAAATGCTGTGGGAAGAAGGTTAGATTTACCCCAACGAACATTACTCCAAAGTGGATTTTTGTTCAAGTGCTATGTAGGGTGTATCCTGTAAATAAGGGGAATCAATGGACGAATGCGGCCATAATGGCAAACACAGCACCCATCGATAGCACATAGTGGAAGTGGGCTACTACATAGTATGTGTCGTGTAGGACAATGTCTAACGAGGAATTAGCTAGTACAATTCCTGTAAGGCCACCCACCGTGAAGAGGAAAATGAAACCTAGCGCTCAGAGGAGGGGGGTATCTCACTTAATTGAGCCGCCGTGCAGAGTTGCAAGTCAGCTAAAGACTTTTACACCAGTTGGGATGGCAATGATCATTGTTGCTGATGTGAAATAAGCCCGTGTATCAACGTCTATCCCCACTGTGAACATGTGATGGGCTCATACAATAAAGCCTAGAAGTCCAATGGCCATCATAGCTCATACCATTCCTATGTATCCAAAAGGTTCCTTTTTACCGGCGTGGTAGGCTACAATGTGGGAGATCATTCCAAACCCGGGGAGGATGAGGATGTAGACCTCTGGGTGACCAAAGAATCAGAAGAGGTGTTGGTACAGGATTGGGTCTCCCCCTCCAGCTGGGTCGAAGAAGGTTGTGTTAAGATTTCGATCCGTTAGAAGCATTGTGATCCCCGCAGCTAATACGGGAAGCGAAAGCAGGAGGAGAACAGCTGTTACAAGGACTGACCATACGAATAAAGGCGTCTGGTACTGTGAAATTGCGGGGGGTTTCATGTTAATAATCGTGGTGATAAAATTAATTGCCCCAAGAATAGAAGAAATACCTGCAAGGTGAAGAGAGAAGATAGTGAGATCAACTGATGCCCCGGCGTGGGCAAGATTGCCCGCTAGAGGGGGGTAGACAGTTCATCCGGTCCCTGCCCCAGCTTCGACTCCCGAGGAGGCAAGAAGGAGAAGGAACGAAGGTGGGAGTAGTCAGAAGCTCATATTATTTATCCGTGGGAATGCCATATCGGGAGCCCCGATCATAAGGGGTACTAGTCAATTTCCAAAGCCACCGATCAGAATCGGCATCACCATGAAAAAGATTATAACAAAGGCATGTGCAGTAACGATAACGTTATAGATCTGATCGTCGCCAAGAAGTGCCCCGGGTTGGCTTAACTCCGCTCGGATCAAGAGACTTAAGGCAGTGCCTACCATCCCTGCTCAGGCACCAAATACCAGGTAAAGGGTACCAATATCTTTATGATTAGTTGAGAAAAATCAACGTGTAATTGCCACAGGTAGAATGGCCGAAGGCTTAGGCGGCGGATTGTAGCTCCGAAGACAGAGGTTTGACTCCTCTTTTTACCACAAGCTCCGTAGTGAAGTTCATGTCAGGTTGCAAACCTGAAGACGCAGGCTAACGCCTGCCGGGGCTTCTCCCCGCCTCTTCCCCGGACGGCGGGGAGAAGTAGGTGGATGCCCGCTGGTTAGGGCGCTTAGCTGTTAACTAAGAGTTTGTAGGATCGAGGCCTTCCCACCAGAAAGGCTTTAGCTTAATTAAAGTGTCTGGGTTGCATTCAGAAGATGTGGGATAAAGTCCTGCAAGTCTTATATCAGGGGCTAGGAGATTTTCACTCCTGCTAGGAGCTTTGAAGGCTCACGGTCTAAATGCTATCCTAAGCCCCTTAGGCTAGAAGAGCCAGAGCGGTTGGTGTGAGAGGGAGGAGGCAGGTCGACAAGACGATTGCTGTGGCCAGAGGTAGGGAGGACTGCTTCGTTGCTGCCCGCCAGGGGGCAGTAGAGGTAATAGTATAGGGCGAGAGGGTGAGGGTTATGGCGTAGCTTAGTCGGAGATAGAAATAAAGGCTTAGGAGCGCTGTCATGGCCATGACAGTAGCGGTAAGTGGGAACCCCTGATTCGTGACCTCTTGTAAAATGAGCCACTTGGGTATAAATCCAGTGAGTGGGGGGAGCCCGCCTAGGGAAAGGAGGATGAGACAGGCTAATGCCGTTAGGGTTGGGGCCTTAGTTCAGGCTGAAGCCAGAGTAATGGTCTTCGTCGAGTTCACATTATTTAGGGTGAGGAAGGCAGCGGCAGTCATGGCAATGTAAGCGACCAAGGCCATAAGGGTCATCTGAGGGGCCATTTGGGCTACAAGAATCATTCATCCTAAGTGTGCAATAGAGGAGTATGCCAAGATCTTCCGTAGCTGAGTTTGGTTGAGTCCGCCTCAGCCGCCCACTAGGGTAGAAGAAACGGCTAGCGCCGTAAGTAAGTAGGGGTGAGCATTGCTAGCAATCTGAAGAATGAGAGCAAATGGGGCCAGCTTCTGTCAGGTGGATAAAATTAACCCGGTAGTAAGCGTGATCCCTTGGAGGACCTCGGGGAGTCAGAAGTGCATAGGGGCTAGACCAACCTTTAGGGCCAAGGCCGCTACGGCAAGGGCGGAGGCAATGGGGTGGGAAAGCTGTGTAATCTCTCACTGCCCGGTGATTCACGCATTTGTGGTGCTGGCAAACAGAAGCATGGCCGCTGCGGTGGCTTGCACGAGAAAATACTTGGTTGTGGCTTCTACAGCACGGGGGTGGTGCTGGTAGGCCATTAGGGGGACAATGGCAAGGGTATTAATTTCTAGGCCTATCCATGCTATTAGCCAGTGTGAGCTTGCAAAGGTTATTGTAGTACCCAGGCCGAGGGTAGATAGAAGGATGGTGAAGACATAGGGGTTCATTAGCAGGGGAAGGACTTTAACCAACATGTTCGGGGTATGGGCCCGAGAGCTTATTTAGCTGACCTTACTAGAAAGTGGTGTAGTGGAAGCACCCAGAGTTTTGATCTCTGGAGGACGGGTTCGAGTCCCTTCTTTCTAAGGAGCTGGGGGGAGTTTAACCCCCGTAGTTCACTCTATCAAAGTGGTCCTTAGGCGTTCAGGCACGGCTCCAAGGCTTAACTAGAACTGAGGGGGAAGCCCCGCGGTTCCCACCGGGAGGGAGATGTGTCAAAGAATAAGCGCTAGTGTAACGGGCAGAAAGTTTTTTCAGACTAAGTGCATTAGCTGGTCGTATCGAAATCGTGGATAAGAAGCCCGAACTCAGAGGAATACGCCCGAAAGAAGGGCGGCTTTGAATATAATATTTATGGTAGTAAACTCGGGAAACGAGGGAAAGTGTGCGGCTCCCATGAAGAGTACAGCAGATAGGGTGTTTATGAATAAAATGTTAGCGTACTCAGCTAAGAAGAAAAGAGCGAAGGGACCGCCGGCATACTCTACGTTAAAGCCTGAGACAAGTTCCGACTCACCCTCAGTGAGGTCGAAAGGTGCCCGATTGGTCTCTGCGAGCGTGGAAATATATCATATCGCTGCAAGGGGTCAAGCTGGAACCAAGAGTCAGATGCCTTCTTGGGCAATGCTAAACATGGACAGTGTAAAGCCTCCTGTAAGCACGATGGTGCAGAGAAGAATAAGGCCAAGGGCGACCTCGTAGGAGACGGTTTGGGCGACGGCCCGAAGGGCACCAATAAGTGCGTACTTTGAATTGGATGCTCAACCTGAGCCCAGAATAGAATAGACTGCTAGGCTGGAAAGGGCCAGAATAAACAGCATGCTAAGGTTAAGATCAACAACCGGGAAAGGCATAGGAAGGGGTGCCCACAGGGTAAGAGCCAGGGTGAGGGCTAGAGTCGGGGTGACCAGGAAAAGAAGTGGAGAAGACGTGGACGGTCGGACGGGCTCTTTAAGAAACAGCTTAACTCCGTCCGCGATTGGTTGGAGGAGGCCATAGGGCCAAACTACATTGGGTCCTTTTCGCAGCTGCATGTACCCAAGGACTTTCCGCTCAATTAGAGTGAGGAAGGCCACGGCTAGGAGTACAGGCACAATGTAAGCAAGAGGGTTGACGATGTGGGTCATAATGATGTTAAGCATAGCTAGCGAGAGGACTTGAACCTCTGAGAGGGAAGGCTTAGGCTTCCTGCAATTACCAGGCTCTGCCACGCCAGCGCGAACCATTTTCTCGGGCTGAGGGGTGCCCCCCTTTACATGCTTCAGTTGTATTCAGCAGGTTGGGGGGAGGCGTGCTCGGGGCATAGGCCTCATTACTCCGGTCCTTTCGTACTAGGAAGGATGGCTTCACAGATAGAAACTGACCTGGATTACTCCGGTCTGAACTCAGATCACGTAGGACTTTAATCGTTGAACAAACGAACCCTTAATAGCGGCTGCACCATTAGGATGTCCTGATCCAACATCGAGGTCGTAAACCCCCTCGTCGATATGGACTCTGGGAGAGGATTGCGCTGTTATCCCTAGGGTAACTTGGTCCGTTGGTCGGCATTAAGCCGGATCATTATTGGTCAAATGTTTTGTGACTTAGAGCTGTGGCTCTGGGTTTTAGGGTGTCCCCCATCCACTCGGGAGCTGTGCTATCTCCCGTGGTCGCCCCAACCGAAGACACTTATGCCAGAATCACGTTGTTTGGGGCTCCAATTAGGGCCGCTTTTCGTGGTTGGTTGGTGTCTAAAGCTCCATAGGGTCTTCTCGTCTTGTGTGAATATGCCCGCTTCTGCACGGGCAGATCAGTTTCATTGACCGGAAAAAAGAGACAGTTGAACCCTCGTTATGCCATTCATACAGGTCTCCATTTAAAAGACAATTGATTGCGCTACCTTCGCACGGTTAAAATACCGCGGCCGTTAAAATTGGTCACAGGGCAGGCGGGACCTCCTATAATTGGTGGTGGCAGGAGGCGATGTTTTTGGTAAACAGGCGAGGTTCTAGTTTGCCGAGTTCCTTTTAATTCTTTAAGTCTTTCCCTGGCTAGAGCACTCCTGTGTTGGGGTAACGATGTTTCACTACATGGTTTTCTTGGCCTGGGATGGCAGTGATGTAATACCCTCTTTTATTGGGTTCGTTAATTGTCGATGGGTCGTCCGATTCGACTTACACGTGTGCTGGGAGAAGGTCTATCCTTCTTATTACTCGTTCTAGCATGGTCTCCCCTATGATGGCATAGGGCGGCCCAATAATATTAGGGGCTTTGGAGATTTTAATGTTATAATAGGCTTGGATTGGTCTGAGCTTTAACGCTTTCTGTTGAGGTGGCTGCTTTTAGGCCCACTGAAACCTGTGGCCTTGGTTAATATATTCCTTAGCCTCCTGTCTAAGGTTGTGTCCTTTGTTAAGGGAGCTGTACCTCCCTTGACTAACTCCCGGGGGTGTCCTCATGCCTTGTTTAAGTAAAACTGTTGTGGGTGAGGGCGCAACGGGGCTGAACTTCTATTCATTTCTTGGGCAACCAGCTATAACCTGACTCGGTAGGTCTTTCACCTCTACTCGGGGGTCTTCCCACTCTTTTGCCACAGAGACGGGTTGGCCCTACAATAGGCTGCCCCGGAGTAGCTCGTCCGGTTTCGGGGGTTCAAACTAGAGGTCTCTTTGCTTGAAATTACTGGCTAGATCATGATGCAAAAGGTACAAGGTGTAATCTACTGCTTTTATTTACTTTAGTGCGTTATTTCACTTCTCTTTCAGCTTTCCCTTGCGGTACTTTGTCTATAGCGTCATTTTTCCTTTTCTGTCTGCCCGGTACTGGGGTGGTCGAATGGTTTAGTTTGCGTTGTCAACTTCTTGAAGAATTAGTTATATTATCAACTTGGGTTCTATGGTCTGAGCTAGCTGTTTGGTTCAGGGTGATCCAACTTGCATGGATGTCTTCTCGGTGTAAGGGAGTTGCTTAACTGTCTCAGCCACACCCTGATTATTCCAAGTGCACCTTCCGGTACACTTACCATGTTACGACTTGCCTCCCCTTGTGACAAATATTGCGTTACTTACTTTGGTGTGAGTAGTTGTCGGGGAGAGTGACGGGCGGTGTGTGCGCGCTTCAGAGCCGGCTTCAAGGGGGCGCTCTATTCCCCCTTTACTGCTAAATCCACCTTCGAGTGGTCGTTTCAGACAACTTTCCGTGAATGATCTGGTTCAGACAATGTAGCCCATTTCTTCCTACTTCGTACGCTACACCTCGACCTGACGTTTTGAGCAATGCTCATCCTGCTTACTGTAGTTCCTTCACAGGGTAAAGCTGGCGACGGTGGGTATATAGGCGGGAAAAGCAAGGAGTAGTGAGGTTGAACGGGGGTTATCGGTTCTAGAACAGGCTCCTCTAGGGGGGTCTGAAGCACCGCCAAGTCCTTTGGGTTTTAAGCTAGCGCTCGTAGTCCCCTGGCGGATATCTATTGTATTGAAATATCTAAGTTTACGGCAGGGCATAGTGGGGTATCTAATCCCAGTTTGTATCCCAGCTCTCGTGGGTTCTGGCAGGAAGGGGTAAAGCTACTTTCGTGTTTGTTATTCGAGCCTCTAGGTACGTATGACGGCCTAAGAGGTCTTCGGCTTTAGTTTCTTATTCTCCATAACCACTCTTTACGCCGATTAAATCAACTAGGGTCCCTCGTATAACCGCGGTGGCTGGCACGAGTTTTACCGGCCCTCTTAACCCTAACTAAGTCAAGTTTTCACTTATGGCTTAATGTTTATCACTGCTGAAGAGTTCCCTTGGGGGTGTGGCTAAGCAAGGCGTCTTGGGCTTAAAATCGTGTGCCTGATACCAGCTCCTCGTCCCCGGACGGGGGATTGAGGGCATCCTCACAGGGGTGCGGAGGCTTGCATGTGTAAGTCGGGTTAAAGCTGATAGTAAAGTCAGGACCAAACCTTTGTGCCCGTGGGGCTTCTTACGGCCCATCTTAACATCTTCAGTGTTATGCTTTGATTTAAGCTACACTAGC